ATTTTACGGTATAGACGCTTATGACCTCCCCCTCTATGCCCTGCGGTAATGATCCCTCTGGCATTACGACCTTTACCACAACGATGCTGTCCATAGATCAAATTATTTCGTGGATTGGATTTCACTTGACTGTCTACGGCTCCATTGCGTGTGCTCGGGGTAGAAGTTTTGTATAAATGTATTGCCGTGTTATTAAGTCTTTTGCTTTAAGTTCTTTTCTCTATAAGAGGTGGAATAGAATAACCCGGTTGAAGCGTAATGATCATACGTCTGTAATGCATTGTATGTCCCATAATAGGTCCCATCCTTTTACCCTTTCCCGGGAGTCGATGACTATTCATAGCTCTTACCTTGACACCAAAGAAGAGTTCGACCCAATGCTTTATTTCTGTCCTAGTTGATCCTGATTCGACATTAGAAGTATATTGATTGTTCCCCAATAACCGAATACTTTTTTCTGTAAATACTGCATATTTGATTCCATCCATAAATCCATTTTCTTCCCTATGAGTTCCAGTATCGATAAGAATTCTAGTTCTTACTGTTCATATGTTATGGTATGAATATACCATACCAATTCGCTATGTATGGATGATGAGATTCCATTGATACAGAGCCAATTCCAATAGACTTATTGAATGTTCCCATTGGCGTGCATCCAGCAGGAATTGAACCTACGAATTTGCCAATTATGAGTTGGGCGCTTTAACCATTCAGCCATGGATGCTTAACAGGGATCATCGTACATCGTGAATAACCAAATTCCAATTGAAATGAAATCTTTAGGAGGAATCAATGAAACGACATCAATTCAAATCCTGGATATTCGAATTGAGAGAGATATTGAGAGAGATCAAGAATTCTCACTATTTCTTAGATTCATGGATCAAATTCGATTCAGTGGGATCTTTCACTCACATTTTTTTCCACCAAGAACGTTTTATGAAACTATTTGACCCCCGAATTTGGAGTATCCTACTTTCACGTGATTCACAGGGTGCAACAAGCAATCGATATTTCACGATCAAAGGTGTAGTACTGCTTGTAGTAGTGGTCCTTATATCTCGTATTAACAATCGAAAGATGGTCGAAAGAAAAAATCTCTATTTGATGGGGCTTCTTCCTATACCTATGAATTCCATTGGACCCAGAAAGGAGACATTGGAAGAATCTTTTTGGTCTTCCAATAGAAATAGGTTGATTGTTTCGCTCCTGTATCTTCCAAAAGGGAAAAAGATTTCTGAGAGTTGTTTCATGGATCCGCAAGAGAGTACTTGGGTTATCCCAATAAAGAAAAAGCGTATCATGCCTGAATCTAACCGGGGTTCGCGGTGGTGGAGGAACCGGATCGGAAAAAATAGGGATTCTAGTTGTCAGATATCTAAGGAAACCGTAGCTAGAATTGAGATCTCATTCAAAGAGAAAGATAGCAAATATCTGGAGTTTCTTTTTTTATCCTATACGGATGATCCGATCCGCAAGGACCATGATTGGGAATTTTTTGATCGTCTTTCTCCGAGGAAGAAACGAAACATAATCAACTTGAATTCGGGACAGCTATTCAAAATCTTAGGGAAAGACTTGATTTGTTATCTCATGTCTGCTTTTCGTGAAAAAAGACCAATTCAGGGGGAGAGTTTCTTCAAACAACAAGGAGCTGGGGCAACTATGCAATCCAATGATATTGAGCATGTTTCCCATCTCTTCTCGAGAAACAAGTGGGGTATTTCTTTGCAAAATTGTGCTCAATTTCATATGTGGCAATTCCGCCAAGATCTCTTCGTTAGTTGGGGGAAGAATCAGCACGAATCGTATTTTTGGAGGAACGTCTCGAGAGAGAATTGGATTTGGTTAGACAATGTGTGGTTGGTAAACAAGGATCGGTTTTTTAGCAAGGTACGGAATGTATTGTCAAATATTCAATATGATTCCACAAGGTCTATTTTCGTTCAAGTAACGGATTATAGCCAATGGAAAGGATCTTCTTCTGATCAATCCAGAGATCATTTCGATTCCGTTATAAATGAGAATTCAGAATATCACACATTGATCGATCAAACAGAGATTCAGCAACTAAAAGAGAGATCGATTCTTTGGGATCCTTCCTTTCTTCAAACGGAACGAACAGAGATAGAATCAGATCGATTCCCGAAATGCCTTTTTGGATCTTCCTCCATGTCCTGGCTATTCACGGAACCTGAGAAGCGGATGAATAATCATCTGCTTCCGGAAGAAATCGAAGAATTTCTTGGGAATCCTACAAGATCCATTCGTTCTTTTTTCTCTGACAGATGGTCAGAACTTCATCTGGGTTCGAATCCTACTGAGAGGTCCACTAGAGATCATAAATTGTTGAAGAAAAAACAAGATGTTTCTTTTGTCCCTTCCAGGCGAGCGGAAAATAAAGAAATGGTTGATATATTCAAGATAATTACGTATTTACAAGATACCGTCTCAATTCATCCTTCGGAACCATATCACATCCCGGATCTGGTTCCGA